CACGAAAATTGCAGTGAGTGCTAACGTGTTCCGAGGGGGACTTAATGAAGAAGAGGATTTAGTTAAGTAAGTCAATATCAATAAAATAAAAAAGGAAAATAGAAATCTAAAGAATCATAACAAATGACAGGAGTGAGTGTCATAGGAATGGAAATAGCCTTCGTCACTGCCACAATAACAAGTATGTTTTTTTTAAAAGAAAATAAAAATCAGAAAAATTTTCTGATCCATGATTGATTGGAACAAAACGAGGAATGGCCCGGCTAGAGGCCGGCCAGGCCGGGGAATAAAAGAACCTCGATTTCCTCAATCTTTACTTCACGCGTTACAAACGAACTCCCAATTTGTTATTGGGAGAGATGGCTGAGTGGACTAAAGCGGCGGATTGCTAATCCGTTGTACGGGTTATTCGTACCGAGGGTTCGAATCCCTCTCTCTCCGCCCCTTCTGATCGCTTGAGATTTCTCATCTTTCGAATTCTAAAAATCTTGATCCCTTCTTCTTCTTAATCTTGGTTAAAGGTTTTTATCTTGGTTAAATATATGGAATAGGGAAGATCTTAAGAAGATTAAGAAATCCAGGAACTAAAAACCTCTGATTTTTTTATTCCTCACGTCCAGGATTACGTCCTGGATCATTAGATAGAAATCCAAAGATGAATAGAGAGACAAAGAATACCACTACTGTGTAAACGAAGAGTTTGAGAGTAAGCATTACACAATCTCCAAGATCCGTTTTGGTGGAAAGCAAATAGGGAAATAGATTCTCTGTTTTTGTGCCGCACATCCCATTTTGGCACCAAGAAATTTCTTTCTAATTTCTTTCTATAAAATAAGGGGATTCATTTGGAATAAGATAAGATTTCCTTCGTTACCGAAATTTTCTTTCATATCACAATTACGTATTGTGAGGGACCTTACACAGGGACAGGGTATTTGACCCTAGGAGGGTCAGAATGAGAAAACAGGGTGATCCGAATTCATCTTGGCTATCTAATTTCCATGTTTGAGTCGAGAGTTCATAATGTAAGACTTATCTGATCTTATGAATCGCTAGAATAGATTTCTTTTTTCCTCGAATCAATCATGAATCCTTCTCGGATAGTATTCAAGATCTCATCGAAAACTTACAGCGGCTTGCCAAACAAGGGCTAAGAGAAAAAAGAGCACAGGTATGACCGGCATAATATCTATGATTGGGTTGAAAAAAGCATAGGCCTCGGGCAATTTGGCGAAGAAAAGACTACTCGAATGAAGGGTGGAATTAAGACAGATACATATCAAACTAAAGGTATTAAGCATAATAAACATTTTTTTCCTGGAGAGAATTTCATTGTTATTGAGTTATTGATATAAGGGAAAAAATGAAGAAAGAAGATAGGCCAAACAAAAAATTCTTCTTTTGTTTTGACCCCAATCAAAAATTTTTTCAATTCTCATTTGAGAATTGAAAAAATCATACTTTTGTACAATATCTTAATTGATTTATATAGAATGAGCAATAAATTCATTTTGATTCTACATCTACGTGTGTAGAATTCTAGTAACAACCTATTCTGTGTCTATAGATTCTAAACTAAATATGTATAGAATCTATATAGATAGATCTATATAGATTCTATCTAGACTAGATTGGGGCTGAGGTTGACAAATAACCAATAGACATAATAGTATTATTTGTGTCGAATGGAAATCGAAATGGGGCGTAGCCAAGGGGTAAGGCAGCGGGTTTTGGTCCCGTTACTCGGAGGTTCGAATCCTCCCGTCCCACACTTGACTCTTTCATAACAATGTTCTCTTTTCTTTAAGAATCTTCTGTTTCAAAGTGTAATATTGGATACAACGCAGTCCCATCCCACTTTTCTTTCTGATTTCTGATTATTCATATGAAGAATCATATCCTTTTTGGATTCCTGCGTGATGCATTCTGAGTCGAAATACCTAAGACGGGTCTCTCTCTTTCCTAAAGCGAATAGGGTATTCAAAATGACTAATTTTAGCTAGATCCTGAATCTGAAACGGGATGAGTCCCCGGTACTTATTTCATCACTAGAATTAAAGCTCCTAAGCCCAGGGTGGAACAAAAAAAGAGAAAGGTAAGGACGGGATGAGTGGAATTGATTTGGACTAATTTGGCTGTATACCTATACAAGATAGCATCCCGTAATAAGATCCTTTTTTATTTGTTTCGTTTTGACTATTATCCCCATTATATTATGTAAATACGCGTTTTTCGCAAAGAAAGATATCAATTTCAACATATGTGTTATATTAGGTTAGGTCGTATTAAAGAGAATAAACTTCAATACGGAACAGATTTCTTTTCTTTTGACCCAATTGCTTTTATTTTCAATTCATTGTTCTCCAATGTTTCATTGTTCTCCAATGATTCATTGGAGAACAATGAAACGATAGGAGGGGATTCAAACATTCTATTTCTATTCCATTATGGAATAGAAATAGAATGTCAGGAAAGATTCCTGAACCTGAAATAAACCAAAATACGTATACAAAAAATCCGTATAAAACGAGCCATGTCCAGTCCATATGTATTCTTAGTTATTGTTTTATTTGATTTTAGGCTTTAGTGGCACAGATATTTCGGTTTCGGTGAAATAGATTTTATTTGTGATCTATTAAATATACACGATGACCCGCGGTCACTATTCTCCGGTGTATCTTTCTGGATACAGAAAGAGCAGACTCCTACGACTCTGATTGAAAAAATAAGGTGAGAGAATAATGACCTTAATTTTATCTTCCATAAGTCTTTCCTTTTTTATTCATCTCCATGAATCCAAACAAATTGGATTTGTTTCTCGACCCGCCTATACGGTTTAAATTGTTGATGTTTCAAAAGAAACAAGGATTTCTCTTATGATGATCAAATTTGTGTATCTTTCATTAATGAGATATCTGCTAACCCTTACTAACCCTTATACTTATATACTTATATAATTTAATTACTTGTTTTGATTGTGGCAATTTGTTGATTTGATTGATTTAGAGATCAAACTCATTCTTTTAGGAAAACTTATTTCTAATTCTAATAAGGATTATTCTGTCTCGAAGTAGGAAATTCTTGAAAGCATTTTTCATGATTCCTTACCTTATATTTTATTTATAAATCTAAAATATTTGAAGGGGTGTGAGATTAGTTAATCTTTTGTATCGAGGTCGAGTTACTTGCGACCTTTCTGGGTTATTAGAATAACTTGTTTAGTTAATGGTTCGTTTTATTTGGTTCCTGTATTTTGAATCTAATTAAATACTCTTCTTTGGCTTAGTTGTTCAAGAAAGAATTGGATTGTTCATGGGTGATCGTCCCGAACAATACGTTGAAAGTGTCGACATAAATAAGTCTTAAGTAACGCATTCTTAGTGTTTTTTAGAACTTAGTGTTTTTTAGAAATGTGTGTTCTTCATAGGACAGATGGAGGAATATGGGGTTAAACGGGCCTCTTGCCGATACTTTCCCAGAGAAATAAATGTCCATTCATCCGTATAGAAAAGGGTATGGACTGCTCTACTATGCACCGCACTGAAGGAGCCAATGACTATTCATGATTCCATATTGAATCGTTTCCATACCGATTTCAAATTCCAAACGAGAGGTAGAGGAATGTTATGGTAAAACTTCGTTTGAAACGATGTGGTAGAAAGCAACGTGCGACTTGAAGGACAAGATAGATCTGCTGTGGATTCTTGCACCCACCATTTCCATTTGATTTTATATATCAATGAAGATGCTCTTGGCTCGACATAGTTTGTTCTATGTCACTAGGCCCCAAATTTTGGGGGATAGTACATGATGAAGCTCGAGCATAAATTCTTGATTCATTTATCAGAGGGAGGGATCTAGGGTTAGTGCCAGTCAATAAGCTGTTCCAACTTCGTAAGGATATCTTCGATGTAAAAATCCAAAACGTCGAACAAGTTTCAAATCCAAAAGCAAAAAAGTACAATTGTCGGAATGGGTAAAACTTTTTCGACCAAAAGCGTATTTTATCATAAAGGATAAAATCATTTGTGTAATTCTTCAATAGAAAGAACAAAAAAAAGGTATGTTGCTGCCATTTTGAAACAATTAAGGATCACCGAAGTAATGTCTAAACCCAATGATTCAAAGCAAAGATAAAGGATACTGGAACAAGTAAACGCCATTTTCCATTGTCTCAGTACGAGACAACCAAAAGAGGTTAGAGACGGCTCAAGAAACGTCTAAGGGTTTACATTCGGTCTCTTGGAGAATTACCCAACTTGAGTTATGAGTATGAATAATATTTCTTTTTCAGTAAGGAAGAAAAAATAAAGAAGACTCAAATCCTAATTAATTGATGATTTTTATGGGCCTGTTTTCCACTCACTATATAAAGTATAAAGTACAGAAATTGAATCATTCTTTCTCGAGCCGTACGAGGGGAAAGCCTCTTATACGTTTCTAGGGGGGGTATTGTTCATCTATATCTATCCCGATGGGCTGTCTATCAAATCGTTGCAATTGATGTTCGATCCCGAAGAGAAGGAAGAGATCTTCGTAAAGTGGGTTTTTACGATCCGATAAAAAAACAAACTTATTCAAACGTTCCTTCTATTCTATATTTCCTCGAGAAGGGTGCTCAACCTACACGAACTGTTTATGATATTTCATATAAAGCGGAAGTTTTTAAGAAACTTCAAATTAGTAAAACGAAATGAAATGTCTGAAAAATAAAAAGGGAATATCTAGCTTTGTAGAATTTTTTCTCTACCGTTCCTTTTTTCTTGCTCTATTCATATTTATTCACTATTGCTAATTGCTAACACGTGATCCCATATCATATAGCGATAGTGACAAAAACTCTATTCTATTGACATGAAACGAAAAAAAGGATCGAGTGAATAGTAGTGCCAATCCAACACAAGTCCTTATTTTCCTTATGTTTCTTGTGTTTATGGGATTTGTTTCTCAACATTCAATTCACATTGACAACGGTGTATTGGCCGATTTATAATTGGATCGTGGCTAAATAAATGGATTCGCTGTTCGACATCCCAAAAGTTTGTTTCTTTCCTTCACTCAAATGATGAGTTCGACAGATTCGCTGCGACAAAAGGAGTCTCTTCTGAATTAAAAAAAAAAAATGAGAAAAAAGAAGGTCCGTAAATTAGCTCTATTTTTCCGCGAATCTGTTGTAGTTTCATCCGATCTGAACATTTTTACGTTTTTGATTGATCAAAAAATGTTCCTTTTTGATTTGTTCCTGGTTCAATGTTTTGGTTGGGTAAGACAATCTAATCTCTTTGTTCTATTTTTTGGTTTAGATCGTATCTACATACCATAGTTACACGGGTTGCTAACTCAACGGTAGAGTATTCGGCTTTTAAGTGCGGCTATGATCTTTTACACATTTGGATGAAGCAACGGATTCGTCCATATCATTGGTAGAGTTTGTAAGACCACGACTGATCCTGAAGGAGAACGAATGGAAAAAACAGCATGTCGTATCAATGGAGAGCTCTGGGAATATTTCATCCTTAACCGGGGCGGTACAAAATCTTGTTTTGCTTTTGGCAGGGGTACCAAATCAATTCACAGTTGGGTCGTGTGAATAAATGGATAGAGCCCTAATGGCTCCAATGCTAAGGAACCCAAAAGCAACGAGCTTCGATTCATAATTCGAATGATTCCCCGATCTAATTAGACGTTAAAAATAGATTAGTGCCTGATGCGGGAAAGAATTCTCCGATGAGTGGATCGTCGATTCCTTATTTTTCACGAATCCTAACTATTAATTCTTATCTCTATTCTAATTAGAGAGTATGGAGTGGAGACGAGTGTGTAGAAGAAATGGTATACTGATAAATAAAATTTCTTCCAAAGTCAAAAGATCGATTGGGTTGCAAAAATAAAGGATTTCTAACCATCTGTTGTAACTATAACGAACACAAACAAATTGGACGGAAAGAGAGGATCCATTGCTTGGGCTGTACTCCCCGTCTTCGGGGTATCTACTTTTTTACTATATACCTTGCTCTGACCATATCGCACTATGTATCATTTGATAATCCAAGAAATAAATACCTCGTGCCTTTGGTCCGAGGGGACCAAGTAGAATTTCAAATGGAGGAATTACAGAGATATTTCGAAATAGATAGATTTTGGCAACAATGCTTCATTTATCCGTTTCTATTTCAGGAATATATTTATGCGCTTGCTCATTATTATGCCTTAAATGGTTCGATTTTTTATGAAACTATGGAAAATTTCGGTTATGACAATAAATCTAGTTCACTAATTGTGAAACGTTTAATTACTCGAATGCATCGACAGAATCGTTTGATTTTTTCGATTAATGATTCCAACCAAAATCGATTCATTGGGCACAGCAAAAATTTGTATACTCAAACCGTATCAGAGGGTTTTGCAGTTATTATGGAAATTCCATTCTCGCTGCAATTGGTATTTTATTTAGAAGAAAAAGAAATAACAAAATCTCATAATTTACGATCCATTCATTCAATATTTCCCTTTTTCGAGGACAAATTATCACATTTAAATCACGCGTCACATATACTAATACCTTACCCCGCCCATCTGGAAATCTTGGTTCAAATACTTCACTCCTGGATACAAGATGCTCCCTCTTTACATTTATTGCGATTCTTTCTCCACGACTCTCAGAATTCGAATAGTCTCAAAGCTCGAAAGAAGTCCATTTCCGTTTGTTCAAAAGAGAATCGAAGATTCTTCTTGTTCATATATAATATTCATGTATATGAATGTGAATCGGTATTTGTTTTTCTCCGTAAACAATCTGATCATTTACGATCAACATCCTTTGGAACTGTTCTTGAGCGAACACATTTCTATGGAAAAATAGAACATCTTGTAGTAGTGCTTCGGAATAATTTTCAGAAGACCTTATGGGTGTTCAAAGACCCTTTTATGCATTATGTCAGATATCAAGGAAATTCTCTTCTGGCGTCAAAGGGGACTCATCTTCGTATGAAGAAATGGAAATCTTACCTTGTTAACTTTTGGCAATCTCATTTTTACTTGTGGTCTCAACCGAACAGGATCCATATAAACCGATTATACAATCATTCTTTCTATTTTCTGAGCTATCTTTCAAGTGTACGCCAAAATTATTCCGCAGTAAGGAGTCAAATGTTAGAGAATTCATTTCTAATAGATACTTCTATAAAGAAATTTGAGACCCTAGTTCCAACAATTCCTCTGATTGGATTATTGGCTAAGGCGAAATTTTGTAATGTATTTGGGCACCCTATTAGTAAGCCGGCCCGGGCCGATTCGTCCGATTCTGATATTATCAGTCGATTTGGGCGCATATACAGAAATCTTTCTCATTATTACAGTGGATCCTCAAAAAAACAGACTTTGTATCGGATAAAATATATACTTCGACTCTCGTGTGCTAGAACTTTGGCTCGTAAACATAAAAGTACAGTACGCGCTTTTTTGAAAGAATTAGGTTCCAATTTTTTGGAAGAATTTCTT